GACCCTATTTCGAGTGTTAATACGATATATAAGGACCGCTACTGCAAGCAGTACTACACCTTTGATCGTGAAATATCGATTGCTTGTTGAACCCTGCGAATCGCGTGAAAGTAGGATACTCCAAATTCGGGGGTCAAAGAGTTTCATAAAACGTTCTTGGTGGAAAAAAATGTGAGTGAAAGATCCCACGGAATCGAATTTGGTCCACGAATCTAAGAAATAGTGAGAATTCTTGATCTCTCTCAATATCTCTCTCAATTCGAAGATCCAGGATTTTAATGGATGTCGTTTCACTGCTTCCTGCTTCATTGATTCCTCCTAAGGATTTCATTTCAATTGGAATTTGGTTATTCACGATGTACGACGATCCCCGTTACGCATCCATGGCTGAATGGTTAAAGCGCCCAACTCATAATTGGCAAATTCGTAGGTTCAATTCCTGCTGGATGCACGCCAACGGGAACGTTCAATACGTCTATTGGAATTGGCTCTGTATCAATGAAATCTCATCATCCATACATAATGAATTGGTATGGTATATTCATACCATAACATATGAACAGTAAGAAATAGAATTCTTATCGATACTGGAACTCATAGGGAAGAAAATGGATTTATGGATGGAATCAAATATGCAGTATTTACAGACAAAAGTATTAGGTTATTGGGGAACAATCAATATACTTCTAATGTCGAATCAGGATCAACTAGGACAGAAATAAAGCATTGGGTCGAACTCTTCTTTGGTGTCAAGGTAATAGCTATGAATAGTCATCGACTCCCGGGAAAGGGTAGAAGAATGGGACCCACTATGGGACATACAATGCATTACAGACGTATGATCATTACGCTTCAACCGGGTTATTCTATTCCACCTCTTAGAAAGAAAAGAACTTAAATCAAAATACTTAATAACACGGCGATACATTTATACAAAACTTCTACCCCGAGCACACGCAATGGAGCCGTCGGCAGTCAAGTGAAATCCAATCCACGAAATAATTTGATCTATGGACAGCGTCATTGTGGTAAAGGTCGTAATGCCAGAGGAATCATTACCGTAAGGCATAGAGGGGGGGGTCATAAGCGTCTATACCGTAAAATCGATTTTCGACGGAATGAAAAAGACATATCTGGTAGAATCGTAACCATAGAATACGACCCTAATCGAAATGCATATATTTGTCTCATACACTATGGGGATGGTGAGAAGAGATATATTTTACATCCCAGAGGGGCTATAATTGGAGATACCATTGTTTCTGGTACAGAAGTTCCTATCTCAATGGGAAATGCCCTACCTTTGAGTGCGGTTTGAACCATTGATTTACGTAATTGGAAGTAACCAATTAGGTTTACGACAAAACCTAGAAATCGATCACTGATCCAATTTGAGTACCTCTACGGGATAGACCTCAACAGAAAACTGAAGAGTAACGGCAGCAAGTGATTGAGTTCAGTAGTTCCTCATATAAAATTATTGACTCTAGAGATATAGTAATATGGAGAAGACAAAATTGTTTGAAGCACCGACAGAGCCGGAAGCGCCCCCTGTTTCAAAGAGAGGAGGACGGGTTATTCACATTTCATTTGATGGTCAGAGGCGAATTGAAAGCTAAGCAGTGGTAATTCTACCCCCGGGAAAAATAGATATGTCTCCTACGTTACCCGTAATATGTGGAAGTATCGACGTAATTTCATAGAGTCATTCGGTCTGAATGCTACATGAAGAACATAAGCCAGATGAAGGAGCGGGGAGACCTAGGGTGTAGAAGATCATAACATGAGTGATTCAGCAGATTTGGATTCCTATATATCCACTCATGTGGTACTTCATCATACGATTCATATGAGATCCATCTGTCTAGATATCATCATATACATCCAGAAAGCCGTATGCTTTGGAAGAAGCTTGTACAGTTTGGGAAGGGGTTTTGATTGATCAAAAAGAAGAATCTACTTCAACCGATATGCCCTTAGGCACGGCCATACATAACATAGAAATCACACTTGGAAAGGGTGGACAATTAGCGAGAGCAGCGGGTGCTGTAGCGAAACTGATTGCAAAAGAGGGTAAATCGGCCACATTAAAATTACCATCTGGGGAGGTCCGTTTGATATCCAAAAACTGCTCAGCAACAGTCGGACAAGTGGGTAATGTTGGGGTGAACCAGAAAAGTTTGGGTAGAGCCGGATCTAAGCGTTGGCTAGGTAAGCGTCCTGTAGTAAGAGGAGTAGTTATGAACCCCGTAGACCATCCCCACGGGGGTGGTGAAGGGAGGGCCCCAATTGGTAGAAAAAAACCCACAACCCCTTGGGGTTATCCTGCGCTTGGAAGAAGAAGTAGAAAAAAGAATAAATATAGTGATAGTTTGATTCTTCGTCGCCGTAGTAAATAGGAGAATATTGAAAATAGAATATGTTTCCTCGTCTTTACAAAAAAAAAAAAAAAAGATAGGAGTAATTAGCCGTGACACGTTCACTAAAAAAAAATCCTTTTGTAGCTAATCATTTATTGGGAAAAATTTCGAAGCTCAACATGAGGGCAGAAAAAGATACAATCGTAACTTGGTCCCGGGCATCTACCATTATACCCATAATGATCGGCCATACAATTGCTATTCATAATGGAAAGGAACATTTACCTATTTATATAACAGATCGTATGGTAGGTCACAAATTGGGAGAATTTGCACCTACTCTAAATTTCCGGGGGCACGCGAGAAATGATAATAAATCTCGTCGTTAATGTTAAAAAAAAAGTGAATATGGGTGCTCGTCGTTTATTAGTGGGAGGTGAACCTTATGATAAAGAGTGACCCGGATGTAGAAGTATACGCTTTAGGGCAACATATACGTATGTCTGCTCATAAAGCGCGAAGAGTAATTGATCAGATTCGTGGGCGTACCTACGAAGAAACACTTATGATACTAGAACTCATGCCTTATCGAGCATGTTATCCAATTTTTAAATTAGTTTATTCTGCAGCAGCAAATGCTAGTCACAATATGGGTTTCAACGAAACGGCTTTAATCATTAGTCAAGCCGAAGTTAATGAGGGTACTATCATTAAAAAGTTAAAACCCCGGGCTCGAGGGCGTAGTTATCCGATAAAAAGGCCCACCTGTCATATAACTATTGTATTGCAAGATATATCTAAAGATAAAAACTATTTCATATGGTTAAGAAAATATGGATGGGTATATAAAGATAAGTATACAGATGTCAGAGAACGCTATCTATATATGATGGATTTTCTGCGATATCATAACAAAAGGATGATGATATGGGCTAATAGAGAAATGATATGGCCTTATAGAGACAGCGAGGTGTTATGGGACAAAAAATAAATCCACTTGGTTTCAGGCTTGGTACAACCCAAAGCCATCATTCTGTTTGGTTTGCACAACCAAAAAGTTATTCCGAAGGTCTCCAAGAAGATAAAAAAATACAGGATTGTATCAAGAATTATGTACAAAAAAATATGAAAATGTCTTCTGGTGTCGAGGGAATTGCACGCATAAAGATTCAAAAAAGAATCGATCTGATCCAGGTCATAATATATATGGGATTCCCAAAATTATTAATAGAGGGCAGTCCACGAGGAATCGAAGAATTACAGAGCACTGTGCAAAAAGAGTTTAATTCTGCGAGCCGAAAACTTAACATTGCTATCACAAGAATTGCAAAACCTTATGGACAGCCTAATATTCTTGCAGAATTTATAGCCGGACAATTAAAGAATAGAGTTTCATTTCGAAAAGCAATGAAAAAAGCGATTGAATTAACTGAACAAGCAGATACAAAAGGAATTCAAGTGCAAATTGCAGGGCGTATCGACGGAAAAGAAATTGCGCGTGTCGAATGGATCAGAGAAGGTAGGGTTCCCCTACAAACCATTCGCGCTAAAATTGATTATTGTTCCTATACAGTTCGAACTATCTATGGGGCATTAGGAATAAAAATTTGGATATTTGCAGATGAGGAATAAGGATCCTTTCGTTATCTTTCTGTTCTATTAATTTGTCAATTGAATAAAAAATAACAAACTCGTTCATTTTTTTTTCGTTCAGTTCAATCAAAAATTCTAATTTTTCTAATTCTTAATTTAATTATTTAATTCTATAGGGTTGAATAACAATTCGATTGACTCCATACAATTGCTATGCTTAGTGTGTGACTCGTTGGTTTTTATTTAGATCAAAAACAAGGGACTATGCCTAGTATGAACTAATAACTAATAACCAGCTCATTGCTTCGTATTATCTAAATCCAAGGAACCGGTCACTATATGATGTATCGATCATATTGTTGTAGCAACTGAAATAAATATTTTATAAATATTTTTACATATTTACCTAAAAGATTAATCAATCAGATTATAAGATAAGGTTGTAAAGCAAAAACAAAGGGATATGGATAGATGGAAGGGCGAGAGAAAGAAAGAAAAAGAATAACAAAAAGATATATGATTCCAATATGTATGGTCTATGAACTATTTAATAAAAGGCAATGTAATAAAGCATTAATAAAAAATAAAAAAATAGAATTAATTAAATTATATAATTTATAAGAAAAAAAGAAATAAAGAGCACCGAGTCAATAAAGACTGAGGAGATTGATTCAGGAACAATTTTTATTAGGAGCTCCGTTGCAGAGTTCGGGCCTAGCCATTACTTGAGAAGCGATGGGAACGACAGAACCTGTGACTGCGGAGGATTCCCTTGAAAAAGAATCCTAATGATTCATTGAGTGGGATGGCGGAACGCGCCAAGAACCAATTCATTTATTCTGAGAGGTCGGGGATACCCCTACTACGAATGAAGGGGGTTTATTTAAAAGAGCAAACATTCGCCCGCGAAAGCCTTGTTGAATTGCTAAGTTTGGGGCGATTCAATTACCGGTAAAAACGAGGATTTCCATTTATTATTTATTATATTTCCATTTATTATTTATTAGAATTACATTAAATAGATTTCTAATTTAATTTTATATACGAGCAAGACAAGATAAAAAAATTCCACGATTCATTGTATTTGTATTATAAATGAATTTCGTTTAATTCGCGAGGAGCTGGATGAGAAGAAACTCTCATGTCCGGTTCTGCAGTAGAGATGGCATTGAGAAACAACCATCAACTATAACCCCAAAAGAACCAGATTTCGTAAACAACATAGAGGAAGGATGAAGGGAGTATCTTATCGAGGCAATCAAATTTGTTTCGGTGGATACGCCCTTCAGGCACTTGAACCCGCTTGGATCACATCTAGACAAATAGAAGCGGGGCGACGAGCCATGACACGATACGCGCGTCGTGGTGGAAAAATATGGGTACGTATATTTCCAGACAAACCTGTTACAGTAAGACCTGCCGAAACACGTATGGGTTCGGGGAAAGGATCCCCCGAATATTGGGTATCCGTCGTTAAACCGGGTCGAATACTTTATGAAATGGGTGGGGTATCGGAAATTGTAGCCAGAGAAGCTATTTCTATAGCGGCGTCCAAAATGCCTATACGAACTCAATTCGTTATTGCGGAATAGAGATGTGGAACTAAAGGAAAGGGGCCTTGTGATGAAAAAACCCGCAGTTTATTTCTTTTTTATTTCTTTCTGGACAAACAATATTTCTTCTTTTTTTTATTCGCCTTTTGCATTTAACGAAAAAAAAATAATGATATGATTCAACCTCAGACCTATTTAAATGTAGCGGACAACAGCGGGGCGAGAGAATTAATGTGTATTCGAATCATAGGAGCTAGTAATCGACGATATGCTCATATTGGTGACGTCATTGTTGCTGTAATCAAAGAAGCAGTGCCCAATATGCCTCTACAAAGATCAGAAGTAATCAGAGCTGTAATTGTACGTACACGTAAAGAACTCAAACGTGACAATGGTATGATAATACAATATGATGACAATGCTGCGGTTGTAATTGATCAAGAAGGAAATCCAAAGGGAACCCGGGTTTTTGGTGCGATCGCTCGGGAATTGAGACAGTTGAATTTTACTAAAATAGTCTCATTAGCTCCTGAGGTATTATAAACAAATTCTAAATACTAATAAACGAGAACATAATATATTTATAGTTAGTTTACGTAGAGTATCTTAATTAAATAGTAGGATATCTGAATTCGATTAAATTAATTAGTAGAGTGCTTTAGTAGATTGTGTCTCACGCATATACCTTTAATAAAAAATTCATAAACAAAGACGGATCATGTTGATTATATAAAAACTCGGAGGCACCGATAATTATAGTTCATTATGGGTAGGGACACTATTGCCGAAATAATAACTTCTATACGAAATGCTGACATGGATAAAAAAGGAACGGTTCGAATAGCAGCTACAAATATCACCGAAAATATTGTTAAAATACTTCTACGAGAAGGCTTTATCGAAAATGTGAGAAAACATCGAGCAGGCAAGAAATACTTCTTGGTTTCAACTCTGCGACATAGAAGGAATAGACAAGGACCATATCAAACTGTTTTAAAACGTATCAGTCGACCCGGCCTGCGAATTTATTCCAACCATCAACGAATTCCTAGGATTTTAGGAGGAATGGGTATTGTAATTCTTTCTACTTCTCGAGGTATAATGACAGACCGAGAGGCTCGGCTAGAGGGAATTGGAGGGGAAATTTTGTGTTATATATGGTGATCCTTCTGGGATCCGAATTACATCCGCAACTTCCTTTTTTTTGTGAAAAAAAGGAAAGACGGGTTGTCTGATATCACCCTTCCTCTATTAGTTGATAATTCAAGGGGTTACTTAGAATGAAAGAACAAAAATGGATTAGGGAAGGTTTAATTACCAAATATTATCAATGGTATGTTTCGAGTTCGCTTAGATAATGAAGATCGGATTCTAGGTTATGTTTATGTTTCGGGAAGGATCCGCCGTAATTTTATACGGATACTGGCGATAGAGTAAAAATTGAAGTTAAGTCGTTATGATTCAACCAGGGAACGCATAATATAATTTATAGACTCCGCAACAAAGATTCGAACGATTTAAGTTGCTTTTTCAACATTCCTCTCGTGCGTATACAATTTACAATTGAATTGGAGATTAAAAATTTAAAGAGACTTATTTTCTTCCAAGGAATAGATTCAGAATTAAGGTAATGACAAATATGAAAATAAGGGCTTCCGTTCGTAAAATTTGTGAAAAATGTCGACTGATCCGTAGGCGGGGACGAATTATAGTAATTTGTTCCAACCCAAGGCATAAACAGAGACAAGGATAATCTTTCTTAAAAGGGGCTCTCCAAAGGACCCAATAAAAAAAAAAAAAAAAAATAGAGGATCTGTTTTGATATGAAATGGATATATCCGTATATCTCTGACTCATATTTATGAGATGATAAAATATGACAAAAACCATACCAAGAATTGGCTCACGTAGGAATGCACGCATTGGTTCACGTAAGAATGGACGTCGAATACCAAAAGGAGTTATTCATGTTCAAGCAAGTTTCAACAATACCA